GTCTTTATGATTGGTAGAATATAATCATCGCATAATCTTTCATTTAAATTGCAAGTTTAATAAAAATAAGATTTGGTAATATAACTTTGAAGGTTAATTTTAATCTTATATTATTGTTAATAATAAAGTAAAAGATAAATTAATTATAAATGAAATGTTATTATCGTTATAATTTATTTTAAGATTAACTAAATTAAAATTTAAAAATAAATTATTTCAACAGATTCGTAGATAAATTATTGAGTTTAGAACAGTTAAAATTAATAGAATTAATAAAATATTAAATCATTTAAATGATAATGTATTTTTTAAAACTATCCATTTAGGAATGAAGCCTAAGAAGGGAGGAATTCCTCTAATGGATAGTAAACTTAAAAAAAGCCATTTAATTTGAATACTATTCAAATTAAAATTTATAATTTTTATATTTAATATTTTGAGTTTTTTTATTAATTCTCCTATAACAATAAAATAGAATAAACAAAAAACTAAAATTACTTTTAATCTGATCAAAATAGAAATTAATATTCATCTTAAATTTCTAACAGAAGAAAAAGATAAAAGAATTTTAATATCAAATCTAAATAATTGTGAGAAAACTCTAATTAATATATTAATAAGTAGAATAATAATAGATAGAGTAATAGAGATAAAAATTAATATCATAAAAATAGGAATAATCTTTTGTCATGTATTTAAAATGAATATATTTTTGTAATTTAAATTTTTTCTAAGATTAACAAATCAAGAGTGAAATGGAACTGAACCTAATTTAAATAATAAAATGAAAAATAAAAAATTTGAAGTACTATTAATTCATTGATATTTAGTTAAGTAAATTACACAAAATAAGAAAATTAAAAAAATAGAAGAAATAGTTTGAACACAAAAATATTTTATACGATTTTCATGAACTATAATAAACCATTTATTTCACATAATAGATAAAAATGAAAATGTTGATAACTCAATTATAACTCATATCAAAAATCAGTTAAAATTTATAAAAATTAAAAGTGGGGATATAATAAGAATAAGCCAACTAAATGAAATTATTATTTACATATAAATCTATAAGGTATGAACTTATAAGCTATAAGCTTTTAATGTAACTCTAGTGTTTTAAAATTGTAAATTTTATTAAATAAGGAGTAATATTTTATTTTATTTTTTTCTTTTTCTTCTTAAAATCTAGAAAAAGAAAAATTGTTTATTTTTATTTTTGATATATCATATTCTTGTAATGTATAATAGACAAGGAAATTTATTTTGAATATTAAAATTAAATCATTATGGAAATATATATTATTTAGTTAATTTAGATAATAATTTAATTTATTGTATTAATTTTAAAAATTAAATTTAAATTAGCTTATTTTGGATAAGATAATTGATTAAAGTATTTTATTCATTTCTATTTAAATTTAACAAAAGTATTTATAACAGAAACTATTTATTAGATTTAATAATTCAAATCATTAAAATAATAATGAATAATATATAAATATTTAAATATTAAAATAATAATTATAAGATTATAATCAAATTAATTCTACAATTTTACCATTAAGGAGAGAGATAAAAATAATAATTACTAGAAAATTTTAAATGAATTAATATTTCAAATAAATTTATATATTATATTAAACAGTAAATTTATATTAGATATTTTATTTAAATGTAATTATGTTTAATTGATTAAAATATTCAATATTAATTAGTCTATAAACTAAAGTTTAATTTTAAATAATATATTTAATATAAAATTATATTATCTTTTGATAATTTAATATATATTTTATATTTTTATAAGTTTTATATTAAAATCGATTATAAAATATGATGGTAATTATATTATAATTTTATTTTATGTAATTAATTTATTTATAATGGAAATTTTACGAATATTTTAACTATTAAATGAACATAAGATTAAAATTTTTCATTTAGATACTATTTTTCTTTTTTGTTTTAACATTTAAAAAAAAAACAAAAAAGAAAAATAAATTATTATAGTAATATCCCTTATTGGTGTTTTATCTTATCAAGATAATTCATTATCTTACTTTGATGATTTTCTTCATATAAGTATAAAAGTCATTGGAGTTTCTTTTTATTATAAAATTATATTGATATAAAAATTTTCTTAAACTTTTACTTAATGGAATTATTTTAGTGTATTTAAATAAGGATTTTTTAAAAAGAGCTTGAATTTAAATTATAGCGTGCCAGCATTTGCGGTTATACGATTAAATTAATATGTATTTATTTAGTAATTTTTTAATTGTTAGATTAAGGGTGAAATTGTATTTTAATTATAGGTTGATGAATCTTAATTTTATATTAATGGGAATTAGATACTCTTTTAAGTTTTATTTAGTAGTATTTAATACAAACTTTATTAAATGGCGGTTTAACATATGATAAGGGGAATTTGAATTTTAATAGATATCACTCTTTTAATTTGTTTGTTTTATAATTATTTATATCATTGTTTTTAGATTGTTATTTTATTTAAATTGTTCTGTGTTTTTAAATCAAGATGAAGAATATAAATAAGATAAATTTTAATTACATTGTTTTATTTAGGATAATGATTTGATATATTTTGAAATAGGACTTTATTGTAATTTTTATAAGAAATTTAAATGAATATTTTATTTAATGTACATATTGCCCGTCACCCTTTAATAAAGGTAAGTCGTAACAAAGTAGGTTTAATGGAAATTGAATCTTGAGGGATTTAATTCTTTTACAATGAATTGTTTATTCTCTTTACTTTGGAATTTTTTATTAAAATGATTATTGTTTTTTAATTTTGTATGTTTATTTTTTACCTTTTGTATAAGGAGGATTTTATTTATATTATTTTTTAGTTTTCGGAAAATTAATATTTATTATTTTAAATAGTTGAATATTTGATAAATGAAAGTTATATTCTTTTGATTATTTTTTTTTAATTTTTTGTTTTAGTCGTTTGATTATATAAAGATATTTTAGTTTGGCTTTAAATTAATTTTTATAAAATTAATTTGATTGATTTTTTTAAAATGGATTTTGTTATTTAATATTAGAATTGTTTTATTTTAATTTGAATTTTGAGAATTTTTTAGATAATTTAATGGTGAGTTTATGAGTAGAAAAATGATGATAATTTTGTTTTATATAATTTTGTTTTATAATGGATTTTTTTGATTTGTATTTTTGTAGTTCTTTTATTTACCAAAATTATTGTAATGTATTTATGTTATGTCTTCTGCTCAATGATTTAAATGGCCGTAGATTTCTATGCTAAGGTAGCAAAATCATTTATTTATTGATTGTAAGTTTGAATGAATGGGGGATGAATTATTTTTTGTTTAATTGAATTTTTAAATTGAATTGTAAATGAAAATTTTTATTTTAATGGAGGGACGATAAGACCCTAAAATTTTTATTTATGTTTGATTGGGGTAATTTTTTATTTGATAATGTTTTTATTCAAAAGATCTATTTAAAATAATAAATGGTTTAAATACTTTAGGGATAACAGGATTTATTATATTTTGAGTATGAATTGAAGTATATATGTTACCTCGATGTTGACTTTTCTAGTTATAGAAATAGAAGTTTGTTTAGGTAGTTTGTTCAACTTTAATAGAAACGTGAGTTGAGTTCAAATCGGTGTGAGCCAGATTGGTTTTTATCTTTTTTTAATTTTTAAATTTCTAGTACGAAAGGATGGATGTTTGATGAAAATTTATAGTTTTATTGGTGTGTATTGCGTTAAGTTTAGGACTTAAAGATACTTTATAGTATAAAATGTAAAATAATGGCAGATTAATTGCGTAAAATTTAAGATTTTATTATACATATGTTTATTTTAATTTATGTTTATGTTTTTTTTTATTTACTTACTTTATTATTGGGGGTGGCTTTTTTAACTTTATTGGAACGTAAGTTTTTAGGTTTGGTTCATTTTCGTATTGGTCCTATGAAAGTAGGATTTATTGGTATTTTACAGCCTTTTTCTGATGCCTTAAAGTTGTTTGGTAAAATTTTATTAAAATTAACAAGTTTAAATTATTTTTTTTATATTATTAGACCTTTGTATGGTTTTTTAATGGTTTTATTATTATACTTAAATTATTTTTATTTGGGTATTTATATGAATGTAAGGGTGGGGTGGTTGTTTATGATTTTATTAGTATCTATAAATTTATATTTTTTACTTGGTATGAGATGATCTTCTATTAGAGTGTATAGTTTTTATGGTTGTATGCGGGCTGTTAGACAAGCTTTGGCTTATGAGGTAGTATTAATTTTTTTTTTTTTATATTATATAATTTTTCGTTGTATATATGAATTTGATTTTGATATAGAAAGATTAGGATTTAGATTTGTATGATTTTTACCTTTTGTAATTGTATGATTTATTGTTTTGTTATTTGAAACTAATCGTTCTCCTTATGATTTATCTGAAGGTGAGTCTGAATTGGTTAGAGGTTTTAGAACAGAATATTTTGGGGGTTTTTTTTCTTTAATTTTTATTGTTGAGTATGCTTCTTTAATTTTTATGATTTTTGTAATACTAAATTTAATTAGTGTTGGATTATTGGAATTGATAGTATTATTTGTTTTTTTTATAATTTTAATTTTATGAGTTCGTGGTAGATATCCTCGTATTCGTTATGATATTTTAATAATAATGGCTTGAAAATATGTATTAATTTATGTTTTGTTTAGTTATTTTTTATTAATGTTTTTGTAGAAGACTTATAGTTTTCTTTATTACTTTCAAAGTAATTAGTTAAGTCTATGATATTAAAATAAATGAAATGAAATATAATATTCTATTAATTTGACCTGTTTTAATAAATGGATTTTCTACTGGATTTGCTCCGATTCATGTTAAAATTAAAAATGAAGATAATAATAATAATAAGGATAAATTTTTTATTAATGAGATTTTTTTGTTTTTTTTATTATTTATAGTTAGTGGTATAATATACAAAATTGAAACTGAACATAGAAGTGCTAAAACGCCTCCTATTTTATTAGGGATAGAGCGTAAAATAGCATAGGCAAATAGAAAATATCATTCTGGTTGAATGTGAGGTGGGGATTTTAAAGGGTCAGCTTGATTAAAATTTTCTGGGTCTCCTAGTATATTTGGAGTAATAAGAATAATAATAAGTACAAGGATTAATATTAGTATAATTGAATTTATATCTTTTAGGGAAAATATAGGATGAAATGAGATTTTATCATTATTTAAATTGGTTGCTGATGGATTTGAAGATCCTGATTTATGCAGAGTGAATAGGTGAATTAGTATTAAGAATAATATGATGAATGGTAAAATAAAGTGAAATGAAAAGAATCGATTTAATGTGGGATTAGATACTGAAAAGTTTCCTCATAATCATATAACTATTTTTTTCCCAATAAATGGAACAACTGATAATAAGTTTGTGATTACTGTTGTACCTCAAAATGATATTTGCCCTCATGGTAGAACATATCCTACGAAAGCTGTAATTATTAGAATGATTAAAATTGATGATCCAGATAGTCAAGTTTCTTTGATTTTATATGAATTTATTTTTAATCCTTTAAAAATGTGTATGTAAATTATAATAAAGAATATAGACGCACAGTTTATGTGAATGAATCGTATGTTATTTCCTTGATTAATGTTTCGTGAAATGTAAGAAATTGAATTAAATGCTAATTCAGTATTAGCAGTATAATGTATGGATAAGATTAATCCTGTAATAATTTGAATTATAAGAATCACACCTAATATAGAACCTCAATTTCATAGGTATGAAATATTGTTTGGCGTTGGAAGATCAATAATGGATTTATTTATTATATTAATAATATCATTTTTTTTATTTTTTAACATAAGTTGATTTTATTATATTTCATGGCGAATTTATTATTTTAATTATAATAATAAGACTTGTAATGATTAGTATAGTAATTGAAATTTTTATAAGAGTAAAAATTTGAATGTTAAATTTAATTAATAAAATATTTATAAAGTTGGATTTAGAATTGATGAAGATTAATATAATAGATGGAATTAAAATAAGTTGGAAGTTTTTATTAAAATTGATTGGATTATTTGAAATTGATGAAATATAAATAAATAAAATTATAATACCTCTAATGTAGGTAATAAGAATAATAAAGTTGATTAAGTTTGAATGTGTCATTATATTAATAGAAGAAGATATAGTTACTACTAGAATGATAATGGATAAGGAGACTTTAATCGGATTTTTTGATATAATGGATTGTATTGATAGAAAAATTATGATGATGATCATTGCATAATTTAGTTTGGAGAATGTTAACTTTGGATGTTAGAGGTTTATTATGAAGTTTATTACAGCATTGATTTACAAAATCAATAAATTATAAACTTATGATATATTTTATTATTATTTTTTTAATGGGTTTGATGATTATATTTGGGGGTTTTATAAATTATTTAATTGTATTATTAAGATTTGAAATAATATTTTATGGGTGTTTATATTATTATTTATACTCAGGAGGATTGGAGTTTGATTTAATTGGTTTTGTAATTTTAATTGTAATAGTTGTATGTGGAAGATGTTATGGTTTATGTCTTCTTGTAGTATTGGGTCGTAGATTAGGAAGTGATATAAGAATATTTTAGTTGTTTTTAATAATATTATATGTTTTGATATTTTTTCATTTTGATTTATATTTTTTTGTAAAATTTACTTTAATATTGATAATATTGTATAAGATAATGGATATATTTTTTTGTGGAATGTATCTAGATTTTGTTAGATTTTTTTTGATTTATTTAGTCTTTTTACTTATGTTATATGTCTTTTTTAATATAGAAGGTATACTTCAATTGGAATATAGAAGAGTTTTTTTGATTGTTGGAAGAATTATATTAGGTTTTTTATTAATATTATCTTTTGTTGTATGGGATTTTTTTTATTTTTATTTAATGTTTGAATTTTCTGTAATTCCTATGTTTTTATTAATTGTTGGATGAGGATATTCAGTTGAACGTATTCAGGCTGGTATATATATGTTTTTGTATACCATGTTTTTTTCATTGCCTTTTTTAATGTTTTTAATATTTTTTGTTGGTTTAAGAGGTAATTCTAATTATTTAGAAATGCAATACATAGAAGGAGTTATAATAAATTTATATGAGGTATTAATGGTTTATTTTATTTTTTTTGTTAAATTGCCTATTTTTTATGTGCATTTATGACTACCTAAAGCTCATGTTGAAGCTCCTTTAATTGGTTCTATAATTTTAGCTGGTTTATTATTGAAGTTGGGAGGATATGGAATATATCGATATTATAATATTTTTTGTGTAAATTATATATATTCATACTTGTTTATTGTATTTTATATATGATATATTTTTATTATTGGGATTGAGTGCTTACGTCAAATTGATTTAAAAATTTTAATTGCCTATTCTTCTGTAGTACATATAGGTTTAGTTGTTTTAACTTTAACTGTTTATAATTCTTTTTCTTTAAAGGGTAGTTTAATAGTAATATTTAGACATGGATTTTGTTCATCTATAATATTTTTTTTTGCTAATGTTGGTTACGATCGATTTATAAGTCGAAGAATTGTTATAAATAGGGGTATAATAATATTAGGAGGGATCTTTGCTTATTTTTGATTATTTATTTGTTTTTTTTCTTTATGTGTACCACCTACATATGGATTTGTAAGTGAATTAATAGTGATATTTTCTACTTGAAATTTAAGTTATTATGTTATGTTAATGGCAGGATTATATTTGTTTATCATAGGAATTATAAGAATTTTGATATATGTTTTTTATGGTCATGGTTTTTTGGATAAAATAATTTTATTAGATTTAATGAGTCTAAGGGAGATATGATTAGTTTTGTTACATATAATTCCTTTACTATATTTTATTTTATTTTTAGTTATTTTTTTTTACTTTTAGAGTTTTATAATGATAATTTGTGGAATTATAGATTGAAGAGTAATTTTTTATTTTTATTATTTTTATGTATTAATGATATTTGTTTTAATGGTTTTTTTAATTTATATATGGAAAATGCTTTTTTTAAGAATTTTAATTGAATTTAATTTATTGGATACTGGTGAAAATGGATATTCACTTGTATTTATATTTGATGAAAAATCTTTAGTTTTTGGTTTTGTGGTATTAATAATTTCTATGCTTGTAATGATTTACTCATATTTTTATATTGGTTTTGATTATATATTTTATTTACGATTTTTAATTATTTTATTTTTATTTGTTTTATCTATAATTTTAGTAATTTTTTGTCCTATAGTTTTAAGAATAATATTGGGATGAGATGGTTTAGGTTTAGTTTCTTTTTGTTTGGTTATTTTTTATGGAAATTTTATATCTTTAAAATCTGGAATGGTTACTATTTATATAAATCGAGTTGGAGATGTGATATTTTTATTGTTAATTATGATAATATGAGGTTACGGGATTTGAAATAGAAGAGTTATATACTTAAATGATGTCTTTTGATTTTATTTATTATTAGTAATGGCTGGAATTACAAAGAGAGCTCAAATTCCCTTTTCTGTTTGATTACCTGCAGCTATAGCTGCTCCTACTCCTGTCTCTTCTTTAGTACATTCATCAACTTTAGTAACAGCTGGATTATATATTTTAATTCGACATTGAGATTATATATTAATGTTGTGGGTACAGTTATTTATTTGTTTGTTAATACTTATAACTATGATTGTATCTGGTTTAAGAGCTTTAATAGAAATAGATATAAAAAAGGTGGTGGCAATATCAACTTTAAGTCAGCTTGGTTTAATAACTAGTATATTATTTTTGGGTGAGGTTGATTTAAGTTATATTCATATAATTAATCATGCTTTTTTTAAAGCTTTACTATTTTTAAGATGTGGAGTAATGATTATTTACGGGTGAGGTGGACAGGATTCTCGTCATTTAATATATTCTTTTTTAGGATATTTAGTGGTTTTATTATGTTTTTTTTGTTCTAATGTTAGATTAATAGGGTTTTCATTTACTTCAGGTTTTTATTCAAAAGATTTAATATTGGAAGTATTATGTGGTGATTACAATATTTTTGTTTTATTAATAGTTTATGTTGGTTGTTTAATAACATTAATATATGGGCTACGTTTGATTATATTAGGATTTGGAAATTTAAGGAATAAAACTGTTGTATATAGTTTGTTAGATAATATAAATTTAATTTATTTAATATTTTTTATAGGAGTAATAATGTTTTTGGTTGGATGATTTAATTATTGAAATTTTATTGTAATTGAATGGTGAAATGTAAACATAGAGATAAAATTTTTTGAGTTTATTTTTTTTTGGGGAGGAATTTATATTTATATAAATATATTTAATTATGTGATAAATTGATTTTTGATAGAATATGGTTTTATAAAATGATTAACTGTAAGTGGTATTAGATTTTTTTTAATGTTAATTGATATTTTTGTTCAAATAGATTATACTTGAAATGAATTGATTGGTTTTAACGGAATAAAATATGTTTTAATTTGATTTACATATGTGTATAAATATTATTATTTATTTGTTAAAGTTATTTTGGTTATATTATTATTGTTAACTTTATTATTGTTATACATTACTAAGCTTTACTAAGTGTAATATTGAAAATATTAAGTTATTTGATGATTTAAGCTTTGAGGCTTTATATTCTTGAAAGGAATAATTTTAAATTAGATAAATCTTTTCTTTAACGGAGAAATATTATAAAACTTTACTAATATATGTATGAACTTTACTTAAGTCGAAATTAAGATTAATATAAACAAATTAAAAATTAAATGTTAGGTTAGCAGCCTAAGTTTTTTGTTATATAGAGTGTAGTAGCATGTAAAATTTTGATTTTTAAGGTTTGTATAATTAATAGACTTTTGTATATATTAATGCAAGTAAACTTTTAAGTCTTTATTTGGTTCATTCTAGAACTCCTTTTTTTCATTCTTCTATTAAACCAATTGTTAGAATTATAATAATTAAAATAAATGTAAATAAAGATTTATTATTTTTTTTATTTATAATTGGAGATGGGATAATAAGAATTATTTCTACATCAAAAATTAAGAATAGAATACAAACGAAAAAGAATTGAATGGAAAATTTTTGATGTGATTTGATTATTGTATTAAATCCACATTCAAAGGTGGATGGGGTTTTTTTTATTTGTCATTTATTAGAATGAATTAAGATAATTAACGTAATAATTATTATAATAATGATAATTAAATAAATATACAGAATTATAATTATTTTATATCTTTTTATTTGGAAAATAAATGTTCTATTAAACTAATAAAATACGCTCCTCATCAATAAATAGTAGTGTATAAAAATAATCATACTACATCTACAAAATGTCAGTATCAAGCAGCTGTTTCAAATCCTGTAATATGATTGAAAGATATGAAGTTAGATCTTAATCGTTTGGCGCATACTATAAGAAATGTTGAGCCAATAATAACATGTAAACCATGAAATCCTGTAGCTATAAAAAAAGTAGAGCCATAGCAAGAATCTGATAAAGAATATTCAGAAATTGAATATTCTATTGATTGAAGAATAGTAAAATAAATTCCTAAAATAATAGTTAAAATTAATATATTTTTAGCTAAAGTTTTATTATTATTAATAATAAGATGGTGAGATCATGTAATTGAAGCACCAGAAGATACTAGGATAATTGTATTTAAAAGAGGTACATTTATAGGATTAAACGGTTCAATTATTATTGGTGGTCATTGTTGTCCTAATTCAAAAGTTGGAGAAATGCTTGAATGAAAAAATGATCAAAAAAATGATGAAAAAAATAATACTTCAGATGTAATAAATAAAATTATACCAATTTTTAAGTTTTTTATAGAGGAAAGTAAATGTCAACCTTGTATAAAAGATTCTCGTGATACATCTCGTCATCAGGTGATGGATCTTATAATAATAATAATTATAATAAGAAAATATACTTCTATTTGTATCTTGTTTATTATTATTGTAATTGATGATATTATGGATAATGTTAAAATAGAAGAGATAATTGGTCATGGTCTTATATCAAGTATATGAAAAGAATTATTTTTTTTTTGCATAAGTTAATTCAGATGAATATAAAGTTAGTAAAATTATGAATACATATGCCTGAATAAAAGCTATTGCAATTTCAAGTATTCTTAATATGATGGTAATGGTTATGTTAATTATAAAGTTAAATTGATTTATTTTGACTCTTCCTATAAGGTTTAATAGTAAGTGCCCAGCCACTATATTAGCTGTAAGACGAATAGATAAAGTAATGGGTCGAATTATATTTCTAATTATTTCAATAATAATTATAAAATTTAATAATGAGTAAGGTGTATTGGATGGAACAGAATGAGTAATTATTTTTATATATATAAATGTCCAATTAAATAGAAAAATTGCTAGTCATGAAATTAAAGCTATAGGGGCGCAAAAGGTTAAGTGGGCTGTTAAAGTTCAATTGAAAGGAAATATACTAAAAAAATTTAATATTAGAATAAGATAAAAGATTATTAAAAGAATAGTTTCATTTATTTTTCTGTTTATTTTAAAAATAATTAAAGAAGTTTCTTTGTAAAGTAATTTTAATAAAATATATTTAATAATGTTTAATTTAGAGAATTTATAAATTATTGTTGTAGTAATGCTATAAATAAGAACTAATAATCAGTTAATATTAAAAATAGATGAAGATGGATCAAATATGGAAAAAAGATTATTTATCATATTCATTTATTTTTAATAAAGCGAATTGATAGAAAAGTTTCATTTATAGAAAATTTAAAATTTTTTGATAAAGAAATAGAAATGTAAAGTATAATTGCCAGTATAAAAATTAGTAAAATTCAATTAATGGGAGAAACTTGAGGGATAAGAATTATTAATGTAAAATGACATTTTACTTTAGCTTCTTCATTAAAAGAATAATCTAATTTTTGGTTTAAGAGACCAATGCTTTTTAGCTTTTTAATGTTTATAAATTTTAGTTGGTTACTTTAATATTAATAGGTATAAAACTATGATTAGAACCACAAATTTCAGAACATTGTCCAATTAATATAGTTGGATGATTAATAATAAGATTTATTTGATTAAGGCGACCTGGTATAGCATCTGCTTTGATTCCTAATGAAGGAATGGTTCAAGAATGAATAACATCAGCAGAAGTTGCAATTAATCGAATTGGTATTATTGAAGGAATTATAATATTATAATTTGTGTCAAGAAGTCGTATAAAATTAGAATTTTCTAGAAAGGATTCTGTTTCGTTAAATATATTTGATTCATAAGATCAATATCATTGAAATCCTGTTCTTTTAATAGAAATAGATGGTGAAAATGAATCTTCTGTCATATATAGTAATTTTATTGAGGGGGAGGCAATAAATATTAATATAATTGATGGAGTTATTGTCCATAAAAGTTCTATATTTTGACTTTCTATAATAAATTTGGTAAATGGCTTTTTATAAAAATTTAAAATAATAGATATTAGTATAAGACATGAAATAAATAAAATAATAATTATTGAATGATCATGAAATATAATTAAATGTTCTATAATAGGAGAGTTACTATTTTGAAAATATAAATTTGATCAAATTGGCATAATAAAAAATTTTTATAGGTTGATTGAAAGTATGATGAGTAGTAGGATATTGAGAATTTCATTCATTAGAAGTTTGTTGAATTATAAAAAAAATAGAAATATTTTTTTTTGAAATTGTTTCTCAAATAATATAAAATAGAAATAATACAGAAATTGAAGAGATGGTTGATCCAATCGTTGAAATAATGTTTCATGATGTAAATGAATCAGGATAATCAGAATATCGTCGTGGTATTCCATTTAATCCTAGGAAATGTTGAGGAAAAAAGGTTATGTTAACTCCAATGAATATTGTAATAAATTGAATTTTAGTTATTTTATTATTTATTATTAAAGAAAATATCATTGGGAATCAGTGTATTAGACCTGCGATAATGGCAAATACAGCACCTATTGAAAGTACATAATGAAAATGAGCTACTACATAATAAGTATCATGAAGGATAATATCAATTGAAGAATTGGCTAAAATAATACCTGTTAAACCTCCTAAAGTAAATAAAAAAATGAAACCTAAAGATCATATAAATGATGTATCTATAATGGAATGGGTTCCTGTAATTGTTGATAGTCAGCTAAAAACTTTAATTCCTGTTGGGATGGCAATTACTATTGTAGCAGCAGTAAAATATGCACGTGTATCAATATCTATACCTACTGTAAATATATGATGGGCTCATACAATAAATCCTAAAAATCCAATAGCTATTATAGCATAAATTATGCCTAAAGTTCCAAAAGGTTCTTTTTTACCTGTGTAAAATCTAGTAATATGTGAAATTATCCCAAATCCTGGTAAAATTAAAATATAAACTTCTGGATGTCCAAAAAATCAAAATAAATGTTGGTATAAGATTGGATCACCTCCTCCAGCTGGGTCAAAGAAAGATGTATTAAAATTTCGGTCTGTTAGAAGTATGGTAATAGCTCCAGCTAAAACAGGTAAAGATAATAATAATAGTAAAACTGTAATAAAAACTGATCAAATAAATAATGGAATTCGTTCAAATGATAAAAAGGATGATCGCATATTAATTACTGTTGTTATAAAATTAATAGCTCCTAAAATTGATGAGGCACCTGCTAAGTGAAGTGAAAAGATAGTTAAATCTACAGAAAATCCTGCATGTGTTCTGTTAGCAGATAATGGTGGGTAAACTGTTCAACCTGTACCTGCACCTGAATAACAAAAAGAAGAGGTAATTAATAAAGTAATAGATGGTGGTAATAGCCAAAATCTTATATTATTTATACGAGGAAAAGCTATATCTGGAGCTCCAATTATGATTGGAATAAGTCAGTTACCAAAGCCTCCAATTATAATAGGTATAACTATAAAAAAAATTATAATAAAAGCATGAGCTGTTACAATAGTATTATAAATTTGATCATTTTCTATTAAAGAGCCTGGTTGAGATAATTCAAATCGAATTAAAAGACTTAAAGCTGATCCTATAGCTGCTGCTCATAGCCCAAATAAAAAGTATAATGTTCCAAT